CATAGTCGTAAGTGGATTTTTTTATATGAATTTTACTCGTTCACTGGCTACAATCAAAAAGTTCATAATACTTCAATTTTTTGTATTCCCACTCAATCTTGGTTACTTTTTTTCTGACACGGCCCAGTTTAAAGATAAAAACACAAATTGAATTAAATTCAACCCAAATTCAATCTTACTAATACTAAGTAAGATGGGTATGGTAAAGTATTACTGGATTTTTGATACGTCATAATTTTAAAAACTAAGAGATTCTTCGAATTTTTTATTTATTTATTTATAAATAAAAAAATTTCATAAACAGAAATAAAAAAAATTACTAGTTATTAATCATATTAATATTATATTATTAATATTAGAAACTATTTAGTAATAGAAACATGGAAATATTAAGTAAATAAGTGTACTAAAAATTAAAAAATAAGATTACAATCAATAAATCTTAAAAGGAGACGTCTACCACAGCAACCAAACGAAAATAAACGATTCGATTAACCTTAATTTTTGTTTTGACTCAAGAGTTCTATATCCCTTGCCCAATCCACTCCGATTGGAATTTACTAAGCGGGTATTTTTTTCACATTCATAGGAGTTCGTCTATGTTTCTGCTTTACGAATATGATATTTTCTGGGCATTTTTAATAATATCAAGTGCTATTCCTGTTTTGGCATTTATAATTTCCGGAGTTTTATCTCCAATTAGGAAGGGGCCGGAGAAACTTTCTAGTTATGAATCAGGTATAGAACCGATTGGGGATGCTTGGTTACAATTTAGAATCCGTTATTATATGTTTGCTCTAGTTTTTGTTGTTTTTGATGTTGAAACAGTTTTTCTGTATCCGTGGGCAATGAGTTTCGATGTACTGGGGGTATCCGCTTTTATAGAAGCTTTAATTTTCGTTCTTATCCTAATTCTTGGTTTAGTTTATGCATGGCGAAAAGGAGCATTGGAATGGTCTTAGTTCGTTTCCTGAATACTTGTACAATAACAATAAAAAATACAATAACAATAAAAAATACAATAACAATAAAAAAAAAAGTAAAAAAAAAACCATTGAAAAAATTATGAATTCCATTAAGTTTCCCGTACTTGATCGAACAACAAAAAATTCAGTTATTTCAACTACGTTAAATGATCTTTCAAATTGGTCAAGACTTTCCAGCCTATGGCCGCTTCTTTATGGTACCAGTTGTTGTTTCATCGAATTTGCCTCATTAATAGGCTCCCGATTTGACTTTGATCGTTATGGGCTAGTACCAAGATCGAGTCCTAGGCAGGCGGACCTTATTTTAACAGCAGGTACAGTAACAATGAAAATGGCTCCTTCTTTAGTGAGATTATATGAACAAATGCCTGAACCAAAGTATGTTATTGCTATGGGAGCGTGTACAATTACAGGGGGTATGTTCAGTACCGATTCTTATAGTACTGTTCGAGGAGTTGATAAGCTAATTCCTGTAGATGTCTATTTGCCGGGTTGTCCACCTAAACCAGAGGCTGTTATAGACGCTATAACAAAGCTTCGTAAGAAAATAGCTAGAGAAATCTATAAGGATCGAATTAGACCTCAACAGAGTAATCGGTGTTTTACTACCAACCACAAGTTTTTTTTTGTACGCAGTACGCATACTGGAAATTACGATCAAGAATTACTCTATCCACCATCATCTACTTCAGAGATCTCTACTGAAACATTTTTTAAATACAAAAGTCCAGTATCTTCCCGCGAATTAGTGAATTAGGTAGGATTTTAGAGAATCAGAAAAAACCTTCATAAATTAGAACTCATGGTAAATGTGAAATACGTATTTTATATAAAAAGGTGTGGGGGAAATAAAAAAGATGCAGGGCACTTTGTCCGTTTGGCTAGCCAAACGCGGGCTGGTTCATAGATCGTTGGGCTTCGATTACCAAGGAATAGAGACTTTACAAATAAAGCCCGAAGATTGGCATTCTATTGCTGTAATTTTATATGTATATGGTTACAATTATTTACGTTCACAATGTGCCTATGATGTGGCGCCAGGTGGCCTCTTAGCTAGTGTGTATCATCTTACGAGAATAGAATATGGTGTCAATCAAGCGGAAGAAGTCTGCATAAAAGTATTTACTCACAGGAGTAATCCTAGAATTCCATCTGTTTTCTGGGTTTGGAAAAGTACGGATTTTCAAGAGCGGGAATCTTATGATATGTTCGGAATCACTTATGATAGCCATCCACGACTGAAACGGATCTTAATGCCCGAAAGTTGGATAGGGTGGCCTTTACGTAAGGATTATATTGCCCCCAATTTTTATGAAATACAAGATGCTTATTGAATGATAAAAAATGAGTCTTAGCTTCTACAACTACAGACTTTCACGGAATATTTTGAATTTGATTCTTTTTTAGATCAAACAAACCAAAGAATTTAGGTCTCATTCATATTATTACATGATAGCTTGATCTCCAATTGGAAAGATAATTTTTTTTTTTTTTTTCGTAAAAGACAAGCCAATAGGATGAACTAAAAAAAAAAAAGAGTTCTGCATTATGAACTTTGTATCGCGCACATAACTTAGTCAACTTTAGTCACATAACTGGGAATTAATAAATAAGATCGGAAAGCAATAAATGAGGAGGGGGGTATACAATTCTATTTCTATTGTATCTAATGAATCTTGGGGTATTTCTGCCCTTCAACTATGGATACTATAGATATAGACCCTTTTTTACTTCTTTTGTTTGATTCTTTCAAACGGAACTCATTTAACCTTTCCTTTCGAATATGTATTATATATAAAATATTATAAATTCTTTTTGAACGGACGGATCCACAACATGAACAAAAAAAGAGAGGGGTATAGAGGATGGTTGCACTTTTTTACTAAAGATACGTTTAATTTGAAGAATAGAAACTTATCAAAATTAATAAATCCTATGCCAGGAACCAGATTTGAACTGGTGACACGAGGATTTTCAGTCCTCTGCTCTACCAACTGAGCTATCCCGGCCATTACCGAAGTATCATCCTCATTTTACTAGATGACTTAGGTATATGTCAATTAAAAGAAACTCAAAAGTAGTAAATTAAAAAAGTTTTGGGCCGGTAATTTCTTGGATCTTAGAAAAGAAGACTTTCTAAGTTTTAAAATTAAAAATTATATAGATTCTAAATAATTTAAATCGAAATTTATTTATTATTTGTACGTGTATGATATATCCCACAAGACTTGTATATAATAAGAAAAGAAATTATAGTTTGTAAAAGCGTAGGATGAATGAAAAAGATAATTAATTTTTGAATAACTAAAAAAAAGTAAGGTGTCAAGCAGACTTTTTGGGGGAGTAGAGTTGGGGATAGAGGGACTTGAACCCTCACGATTTTAAAAGTCAACGGATTTTCATCTTACTATAAATTTCATTGTTGTCAGTATTGACATGTAGAATGGACTCTATCTTTATTCTCGTCCGATTAAAAAGTTCCACCAAGGATCTATCAGAGTATGAAGTGAATCATTTGATCAATGAATATTCGATTTTTTCTTAAACTTCGAATTGATTCACAACATTTCTATTTTTTTTATAAAAAAAAAATAGAAATCGAGATTCAGGTCGTCATTTTTGAGATCGTTTTGTGTTACCTACTGTTTAGACAAAATAGGTTTTTCTTCTTCATCCTTTTTGATTTGAAGTTTCGATCGAAGGATTCCTTTATCAACACAAGGTAGTGAACTCCATTTGTTAGAACAGCTTCCATTGAGTCTCTGCACCTATCCCTTTTTTCTCGCTTTATAAACTCTGGTTTGTTCGCGTAAACCAGGATTTGGCTCAGGATTGCCCATTGTTAATTCCAGGGTTTCTCTGAATTTGAAAGTTATCACTTAGTAGGTTTCCATACCAAGGCTCAATCCAATTAAGTCCGTAGCGTCTACCAATTCCGCCATATCCCCTTTTTTGCTTTGAGATTAGGATCTCATTATGATGTCTTTCCGCTTTTTCTTATGCCGAAACCTTGGAATTCATTACATATAGATACTTATTTTATTTCTTTGGTATCTTCTTTCATTTTTTTTAGCCCCATCCATATTGATTTAGTCTAATCAACAAAGATTCTATCATTTTTGTATTTGCAATTCAATATGGTTATATATTACATAACATATATATGTTATTCCTTTTCTCATCTTTGTTTTAAATTTTAATAAATAGTCGAACGGTCGATTCTTTTTTTTAACTTCCATGAAAAGAAATTTATGATTATTATTTAAACTTAGAATTCTACAATGTGCAGTGGAAAAAGATTATAAGTCTACTTCGTAGATTTTAAATTCGAATAATTCTAAAAATTCTATTCGAATAGTCATTTCGAATATTAATTCTAATAATTCTATAATATTAGAAATAAAATAAAAAGATAAAAAGTATAAAATAATAATAATAGCATGAGGTTAGAACAAAAAAAACAAGAATTTAAAATCAGATATCATTTAACTAAAAAAAAATATTTCTGATCTAATTAAGATTTTCTTATTTATAAACTAATGAAATAAAAATTAGAAAGTCGATATATTGCTATATTATATTATATTAATTAAGGTTATGTTTTATTTATTTAATTAAGGTTATGTTTTATTTATTTAATGATAGTCCCTATTTATTTGAGCTATATTCTGTTCTAGAATATGATTAATTCTAAATATATAAGGAAAAATATGAATAGAATAGTTAATTGATACGATCTAGTAGTTTAGTGAATTTGTATGCATGCGCTATTTTATTTGAGCCCGCTTAGCTCAGAGGTTAGAGCATCGCATTTGTAATGCGATGGTCATCGGTTCGATTCCGATAGCCGGCTTTTCCATATTTTTTCGTTTTTTTACATGATTTTTAATGTACTTTCAAAATAAAAGAAGATTGAAAAGACTTCTTTCACCTTTTTCTCAGAGTTACCACTCCATTTATATTATGTCATATAAACTTCCATATAGGAATATATATTGGGTAAAAGGGTTAGATCTTTTCAAAATAAATCAAGAAAATAAAGGAAAATTTTTGTGATTTATTTGATTTATATATATTGTATATACAATAAAAAAAATCTGTATATTGAGAGAATATATCTTCTTACTCTTTGTATTCCAATAGTTTATTGGAGTGTATTTCACGTCATTTATCATTATCATTTAGTTCAGTTTTAATTTTGTTTAGTTTTGTACAATTTCAATAAAAAAAGGAGTCTTTATGTCACGTTACCGAGGGCCTCGTTTTAAAAAAATACGCCGTCTGGGGGCTTTACCGGGACTAACTAGTAAAAGGCCCAGGGTAGGAAGCGATCTTAGAAACCAATCACGCTCCGGAAAAAAATCTCAATATCGTATTCGTTTAGAAGAAAAACAAAAATTGCGTTTTCATTATGGTCTTACAGAACGCCAATTACTTAAATATGTTCGTATCGCCGGAAAAGCCAAGGGGTCAACAGGTCAAGTTTTACTACAATTACTTGAAATGCGTTTGGATAACATCCTTTTTCGATTGGGTATGGCTTTGACTATTCCTCAAGCGCGCCAATTAGTTAACCATGGACATATTTTAGTTAATGGTCGTATAGTTGATATACCAAGTTATCGCTGCAAACCCCGCGATATCATTACAGTGAAGGATGAACAAAACTCTAGAACTTTGGTTCAAAATCTTCTTGATTCATCTGCCCCCGAGGAATTGCCAAATCATCTGACTCTGCACACATTCCAATATGAAGGGTTAGTCAATCAAATAATAGATAGGAAATGCGTCGGTTTGAAAATAAATGAACTGCTTGTCGTAGAATATTACTCTCGACAGACTTAATCAACCTAACTTAAGTAAAAAAATAACTAAAAACAAGAGTTCGGACAACCCCCCTTTGCCCTCTTTTTTATTAAAAAAAAAGGCACAAGGTAAGTGATTTTGCCGGGGAATCTTTTTCCTATTCATGTATCATAGATTGGTAGGGAGATTTGGATCCCTTGTTTGCTCTTACCAGCATTTTCCATATCAAAGAAATTAGGAATAGAGAATCCATTTCAAAATAAAAACAAGGTAGATTTTATATCTATTCTTTTTTATTTTATTTGATACATTGTGGTCAATCACGTAAGATTGGTGAATTAGTTTAAAGTACGGAAAGAGAGGGATTCGAACCCTCGGTAAACAAAAGCCTACATAACAGTTCCAATGTTACGCCTTCAACCACTCGGCCATCTCTCCGACATCAGGATTATGACTGAGTACCTGGGTGAATAGCGAGTTATTCATCGTTTTTTATATTATGGTTAATAGATACCTTTTTTGACCGGAAAAAATTGGAAGTAGATAGAAGGTTTTTTGATTTTAATGAGTCCGCTTTTATGTTAGTTCGTACTATACAATTCCTTTGTTTGTGATAAAATTTTATCACAAAAGAAAAGGTAAAGGAAATAAAAAGAGTTATAGAATGGATTACTACCTATGCCAAGATCGCGTATAAATGGAAATTTTATTGATAAAACCTTTACAATTGTAGCCGATATCTTATTACGAGTCATTCCGACAACTTCCGGAGAAAAAGAGGCATTTACTTATTACAGAGATGGTGCGATTTGATTATCATTATTTTTTTTTTTTATTTCTCGCTGATTTGGAATATAAAGAAAAACGAGTATTGAAAAAAATCTACGCTTTTGAAGGTGAAGTTTATATATAATATAAAAAAAGCAATCCCTTCTGTCATGTATCCACGATTAATGCCGCCTTAGATGCTTCAATTGTGAATTATAGTATTGAGCAAGAGGTTTTTACCTATGGTTCACGTATTACGGATCAATCCTACTACACTAATACAATATACGAATAGGAGGCATAGGGGAAGAAGCACTACGCCGAGAAATCAACAACACGAAAACTTTCTTCAAAATGATTCCTTTTCTTTCTTATTCTTCTTTGGGATTGGGACTAATTAAAGTGGTTGGAACAATAAACATCCATCTCGTTCGTACTTTGGATACCCGTATAACCATTGAAGACTGTTGAAGTGACTAATTCCTGGAAATTTAGGGGCGTTGAGAACAAAGAAATTTTTAGAGTTTCCTTTTTTATTTTTATCTAGCATGAACCCACTTGGTAGTAAGAAAAGATCTTTTGCAAGAAGGTTGGCTAGGGATTTCTTGTAAAAACATTAGCCCCGCTTAGTTCATAATGACATAAAATTTTTCCATATATTATTTTCATTATGCACCTAAGGGAGGAGCCGTATGAGATGAAAATCTCACATACGGTTCTGAAACGGAGAATTCGTTAAAGCGAATGACGACCGTAACGGATGTCGGCTCAATCTGAAGGAAATTATGCGGAAGCATTACAGAATTATTATGAAGCTATGCGCCTAGAAATTGACCCCTATGATCGAAGTTATATACTCTATAATATAGGCCTTATCCACACAAGTAATGGGGAACATACCAAAGCTTTAGAATATTATTTTCGGGCATTAGAACGAAAC